AATATAAGTTGCCATCCTAGGATTCCATTTCCTAGTACCATGACCAAAATGAACTCCCGCTTCCATCATCTCTTCCAAATTGATATTCCAATATCTTCTTGTCATTTCTCCCCCCCACTTCCGCTTTTTTTTGAAAAAAAAAAAAGCGACGAGGTTGCCCTGAACTAAATAATTGTTCCGATGGAACATTTTCTTCTACCGGAGATTGGCCGCGTCGATGTCGATACACGATCCAAACCCCTACCCTCTATTCGTTATTATCTTTATTTCGATTACCACATAAAATGACCATAAATAAAGAGTTTTTTTTTAATTAAAATTAAAAAAGTATGAATCCACTTTTAGGAATCATTAAATCCTCTAAATGATTGTTCTGATGTATCATGAAACTTCTTTGAAATAAAAGAATCAAATAATTCTCTGTTGTGGAACAAAATATCTCTGATTTCCCCCTCGAAAAAATTCTTCTTTTTGGTTTTCAAAGGAATGTTCTTATGTTGCCTTGAACGATGCACTAATCCTTTGAATCCGGTACCAACGGGTATCATCCCCCCTATAACAACGTTCTCTTTTAGGCCTTTCAACCAATCGATACGGCCCCGGAGAGCAGCTTTGGCTAAAACTCGAGCAGTTTCTTGAAAACTCGCTTCAGATATGAAACTTTGCGTATTCAAAGATGCCCTTGTTATTCCCAATAGGATGGCGCGGTAACAGATCGATTCTTCCAAAGCGCGCCCCGTTCGCGCCGCTCGCAACAATCCAATTAGTTCTCCAGGTAAAAAAACATTAGACATTCCATCCTCTGAAACCAACACCTTTGATGTTATTTGGCGTACAATAATTTCTATGTGCCTATTGTGGATTTGCACCCCCTGGGATCGATAAACCTTTTGGATCTTATTAACCAAAGATATACGACTTTGCACTATAGTTAGCTCAGCCCCAATCAAGAATCCCCAAGGAATTCCAAGAATTTTTTTTATATGCTCGTTCCAACCCTCAATTCTTTTTTTTAGGTTCATCGATATTGAATCAATTGAACGCACTTCTAACACTTGTTCCACTTTTGGAAGACCCTGCGTTATATCACCGGATCTCGATTTTTCATATATAAATGTAACTAATGTATCTCCTTCGTAAAGGATTTCTCCATAATGACCATGAACAGTTGCTCCTGGAGTGGCCAAATAAGGCTTGGCGGATCTTATTACTACAGAGTCAACTTGAACAATCAAAACTTGACCCGATTTGAGATGGGGTCCGTTTTTGGCTATACATACATTTTCACAAATAAACTGTCCAAGACTAATTATTGTAGATCTTTCTTCAAAATAATTATAATAATAATTAGGATGACAAAAATACCAATTCAAATTGAATGAATTCAAAACGATGTTACTGCATGAATCGGGATTCAAAATTCTCCCATTTTCATCCATTAAATAATAGTTAATTACTTGAAAAGTCTGTTTTAAATTTTCAAGTTGCAAATATTTAGTTACCAAAATAGGATTATGAGTTATTAAATAGTAAAATGAATAAAAATTCAAAAATTGAAGGACTGTTCCTAAAGGGCCAATCAAATTCCTAATTTCAATTATAGGATCTGTTTTAATTGATTCTTTTATCACATTGTGATATTTTCCAGCGTTGAATGGACCCATTCGGAAACAATTAGATGATGACAAAATTATCAAAGATGGGCATTCCTTATTTTTATTTAACAACGTGCGAATAGTTCCTTGATTTTGGCTAAGTGATTGTTGAATTTTTGTCTTGGAATAAAAGGGATTGCTATTGGTGTAATCTGACACATTATCTGAATCTGAGATCAATCCTGAGCCTGAGGGATCATTCCTTTTTCTGAGATACGAAATAGGGAATTTCACTAAGTCAATTCTTAGGAAATCTCGAATCAGACCATTTGTACTTACTTCAACAAAGGAAGTATGAGCCTCTTCGATAGAAGAACTTTTTTTGTCTTGGTCCCAATTCAAAATTAAACAAGTCCGAACTAATTGAATACTTGTATCAGAAATTCCCCGAATTGGTTTGCCATTTCTGTAAACAATATAATTGACAACTCGAAGTTGTATATTATCCCTTTCTTGTAACAGATCCGGGGGGAAGAGTGTTGCTAAATTTATACCGTCCGATATTTCATATGTCACTACGGGTCGAACTAAAACAAAATACTTTTTCTTAGTAGGTGTAATCCGTTGGACATAGATCCAATTTTTCAATTTTTTTGATTCCTTAGAATTTGTTTTTCCTGTTCCTGGGGGTATCAAGATGCCACTGTGTCGGGATATCTTATCTGTCTCTCCAGGAAAATGGATATCTCCAGAAAAGATTTTCAGTTCAATCCTTTTTTTTTTTCTCTCCACTCGGACTAATCCGCCCACTTGGCTTCTTGTATTTAAAGCGATTCGTGTATCTACTCCAATCAGACTATTGTTCCGTACCATTATCGAAGAAGATTCAGGTAAAATATGCACTT